AATTCTTGTTTAGGCAGTTCATACCATCCATACATACATAGTGTTTTGATCTAAGATTTCAATTCTTCCATGTTTCCGTAGTAGCAGTTCCATGTAGCTAAGGCCAAAAATATGGAAGAAACAAGTATTTCCACGACTCTACCACCCGGTCAATTCTGTTCCACTTAATCCCCCTTTCATGGCCACATATCTTTCCGGCTAAGGAATGGGAAATCTTTCTCCTGTTAAATGAATCAAATGGTTCATCTCATCCGGGAAAAGCCATCTCTTTCTCAACAATGTCTTTGTCATTTGATCCAATAGCGTTCCGTTAGATAGGAACAGATTTGATAAATACTGATAACTCTCGGATGGAGTCTTAGAACGGAAAGACCCATTAGATAATGAACTATTGGTTCTAAGCCATCTCTGCCTTCTCTGGCGATGAATCAACAATTCGAAGTGATTTTCTTCTTGCGTATTCTTGATGAACCAGCTTTTAGACATCGATGTAGGAGGACTTGTTAGGGAAGTAAGAAGCCCCGTTGACATCTCTTGATCTGCAAAGAATTCTCGACGTGAAAACACAGGCGCATCGAAAAAGAATGGATTCGCAGGGTCCCAAAGAAATTTGCTTATTTGAAAAAAGCCTTGTTCTTTGTAAAATCGATCTCGTGTCTGGTACTGCATGGTTCCACTCTGCAAGAACTCCGAATCATTCTCTTCCGAATCATTCTCTTCCGAATCATTCTCTTGATGAGAAATGATCCGCGTGCCCCGAAATGACCTGGCCCAATAGGGAAATCCCAATTCATTCGGCCTTTCGATACAACCAAATAGATCGGGGTACCATATTCTAGGAGCCCAAACTATGTGATTGAAGAAATCCTTCTCTATCTGTTGCAGGTCGAGGTCTCCTTCTGCAAATGCAACCCCTTCTTCCAATTCAAACTCCGATTCGTCTTTTTCATAGAGAAATTTCTGATCAACGCTAGAACAAAATCCATTTTGCAGCATATCTAAGGGATTCCTTCGTTCGGACCGAAGAAGCAATGTCACTCGATCATTATCAAACTGACTGCCATCTTTTTCTGTCCGCGAGGATCCCACCAGAGCGCCTTCTCCTTCGAATACTTCTAATAGGCCACGAACTAGAGCAGAATCAGTCTCAACCAAATAAGAAGTGATCCCATTTTTTTCATCGGGTCCGGGTAGAGACCAAAGATCATGAGCGACCGATCCGGCAGAACAACTCAAAAGATAAAGAAGTCTCGTTAATCTCTTCATGCTCGTTGCAAGCTCGAAGTACCAGTTGTACAAATAAGAACCCCCTTCCTTAGGGAATCTCTTCTTCATATAGATAGATATAGGATCTATGGGGCCAGTACTTAGAAGTACATTTTGTGCAACAGCCCTTCCTATCTGATAGAAAAGGATCCCATGATCCTGAACCGGTCTTACCTTGGCTCGCAAATCCCAAGTTTGTCTATGAAGAGCGGATCGAATTGTATGAGTGTCTATAATGGATTTCTTCTGTGCAATACTAATGGATAGGGCCTCATTGGTAAGTGCTACAAGATCTCGTACACTGGAACCCATGGTTATGGACCCGAATCCATTAGGATGGGACATTTTATTTTCCAAGTGAAATCCCCTAGTATATGAAAGAGTGAAAAAGTGCTTTCGTTGTTGTGGAATAAGAAGCCTTCGTAGCTTAATGCATGTATTTAATTTATTCGGAGCTATTAGAGCGGGATCCACTTTTTGGGGAATATGAGTCGAAGCTATAACAAGGATATTGCTAGTGGAGCTTCTTTCACAATCCCTGGAGAGAGAGTTCACTAATAGACCGAGGGATAAGTCATTCGACACGTGCACAGACAGATCATGAATGTTTGGAATCCATAGTATGCAAGGAGACATTGCTTTTGCTAATTCGAATGTAAGGGGGATACTAAATCGGTCTAGTCTATCCATATCCGTAGTTAGCCCGTTTAGCAGCTCTATATCATCTATATCAAGGTCATCATCGCTATCGCTATCGCTAGCGTCACTCTCATCAATATAACTATCGTCACTCTCATGAATATCAAAAGCGTCACTATCATCACTATAATAACAATAACTATCAAAATCGGCATACTCAGCGTCACTATCATAAGGATCGATCTCATCCATAGGATAAGGACTGTCATCCAGGAACTTGTTCGGAACTACCGTAATGAAAGGAACATAGGAGTTTGTCGCGAGGGATTTGACCAAATAGGATCGTCCAGTTCCTATCGAACCTATCACTAAAATACCCCTAGAGGGGGATAGGGCTAAGCGGAGCGAAAAGGGTTTTCCATGAGATGGGAAATGAAAACGAGTAGCCCCACACGAGCCCCAGGGTTGTGAATCAGTGATTGTCTGAAAATGAGCAAGGAATATCCGTCTTTCTGCTAAACAGGATCTATTGAACTCATAATTCATTAGATCCTTTTGATGAATGTCAACTAAGTATCGTAAGTAAATTGATCCC